TATTTATATAATTAATTTTTTATTTTAAAAAAAACATGCATATGTAATTTTTAAGAAAATTTTTTAAGAAATTTAGTCTTTATTAGTTATTTTATGAACCCTTTTTTTTTTTTTTTTTTTCCCTATTTTTATTTTTTAAATTAAATTTAGAAAAAAAAAAAAAAATTTAAAAAAATTTTCCTTTTTTTCTTTTTTTTTTAAAAAAAAAAAAAAAAATCATTTTATTTTTTTTCTAAATATAAATTCTTTTAAATTAATAAAAATATATAGATAAAAAAAATTAATTTTTTTTTATTATTTAAAGAATTTTTTATTTACTAGTTTATATTATTTAAATAATTAATAACTTTTTTTTATTTTTTGTTTAATATTTATTAAAAATAAATAATTTAAATAAACATTTTTTTAATAATTTTTTTAAATTATTAATTTGATAATTTATTGTATTAAATTTTTACATTTTTATTCAAAAAATAATAATAAATATAAAATTAATTTTATATCAAAAAAAACATGTCGTTTTTGAAATTTTTTAATTTTAGGGGAATTAAAAAATTTTTTTTATAAGGAAGAATTTGATTAAATTTAATTATTATTATTAAATTTTATAATAATTTTATAAATGTTTTTATTTTATTTATTTATTTAATTATTTATTTTTAAAAAATTTTATGATTATTTTTTGTTATTTATGTTTTTAATAATTAATAAATTAAAAATTAATATTTTAAATTATTTAATTTATAAAGTTTTATTTTAGCTTAAAATTTTATTGTTAATTTATTTTATATGTAAATTTTTGTGTGAATTTAATATTATTTTAAAAATTTTATTATTAAATTTATTCGCAGTAATTAATATTATTAATTAAAGAAATTTAGAAATAGTTATATTAAAAAGCATTGGTTAAATTTGTGCCAGCAGCCGCGGTTATACAAATAATGCAAATAAATTTTATTAGTTTAAGTTAAATTGAATTTATAAATTTTTAAAAATAAATTTATTAGGTGAAATTTTAAATTTATTAAATTTTTAAATTAAAAAATATTAAAGCTTAAAAATTTTATTTAAAAACTAGGATTAGATACCCTATTATTTAAAATGTAATTTTTTACTAAAGTAGTATTAGATATGTTCTTGAAATTTAAAAAATTTGGCGGTATTTTAGTCTATTTAGAGGAATCTGTTCTATAATCGATAATCCACGTTGGACCTAACTTAAATTTGTTGTCAGTTTATATACCGTCGTTATAAGAATGTTTTATAAGAATAATAATTTTCTATAATTTTTATTAAAATTTATATCAGATCAAGGTGTAGCTTATATTTAAGAAGAAATGGATTACAATAAAATTATTTTTTGGATATAAATTTGAAAAAGTTTATTGAAATTGGATTTAAATGTAAAATTATAAAGATTAATAATTTGATTTTAGCTCTAAAATATGTACACATCGCCCGTCGCTCTTATTATTAAGGTAAGATAAGTCGTAACATAGTAGATGTACCGGAAGGTGTATCTAGATTGACAATTTAAAGCTTATTTAGTAAAGCATTTCATTTACATTGAAAAGATTTTTGTGCAAATCAATATAAATTGAATTAAATTTTATTTATTAAATTAATTTTTTTTTATTTAAATTATTAAAAATAATTATATAATTTATTGTTTTAGTATTATTTAAAGAATAAATAATTTTTATAATAGTTTATTAGTATTGTAAAAGAAAATTGAAATAATTTGAAAAATTTTTATTATAAAAGAAAATTTTATAAATTGTACCTTTTGTATCAGGGTTTATCAAATAAATAATAAATATTTATTTTTCTCGATTTTAAAAGAGTTAATTAATTTTAAAAGTTAATGTGATAAAATTATTTTTAAAAATTAATTAGAAATGAAATGTTATTCGTTTTTAAAGGTATCTAGTTTTTTAAGAAATGAATTTAATTCAGAAATTTTAAATTATTTAATTTATTTTTAAATTAAATAATTTTTTAATTTTAATATCTTATGGGATGAGCTATAAAATATTTTTAAAAAATTTTAAATAAATATTTAATAAATGTAAGCTTAGAATTAGCTATCATTAATAAATTTGTTATAATTTATTTTATTTTTTATATTATTTAATTTATTTTTATTTTTTATTAAAATATTAATTTTAATTTTTAAAATTAAGAAATAATGATAAAATTAGTATATAATTATTGTAAAGATATTTTTTTATGAAAAGTTTTTATAAAGAACTCGGCAAAATAAAATATTCGCCTGTTTAACAAAAACATGTCTTTTTGAATTTTTTAAAAAGTCTGACCTGCCCAATGAATTTTTTAATGGCCGCAGTATTTTGACTGTGCAAAGGTAGCATAATCATTAGTTTTTTAATTGAAGGCTGGAATGAATGGTTGGACGAGATATTAACTGTTTCATAAAAATTTATAATAGAATTTTATTTTTTAGTCAAAAAGCTAAAATAAATTTAAAAGACGAGAAGACCCTATAAATCTTTATATTTTTAATATTTAATTTATTTAGATAAATTTAATTTTTATATTTAAAAATATTTTATTGGGGTGATATTAAAATTTAAAAAACTTTTAATTTTTTTAAATACATTAATTAATGAATTTATGATCCGTTAATAACGATTAAAAATTTAAGTTACTTTAGGGATAACAGCGTAATTTTTTTGGAGAGTTCATATCGATAAAAAAGATTGCGACCTCGATGTTGGATTAAGATATAGTTTTAGGTGTAGAAGTTTAAAATTTAAGTCTGTTCGACTTTATATTCTTACATGATCTGAGTTCAAACCGGCGTAAGCCAGGTTGGTTTCTATCTTTAAAAAATTAATATATTTTAGTACGAAAGGATTGAATATATAAATAATTATATTTTTAAAAAGAATTTCATTAATATAACTATTTTGGCAGATTAGTGCAATAAATTTAGAATTTATGTATGTAAAATATTTACAAATAGTACGTGTTTTTATTTGAAGATATTTTATCTTTTATAATAATTTTATTATTAGTTATTTGTGTATTAGTAAGAGTTGCTTTTTTAACTTTATTAGAGCGAAAAGTATTAGGTTATATTCAAATTCGAAAAGGTCCTAATAAAGTTGGTTTAGTAGGATTACCTCAACCATTTTGTGATGCAATTAAATTATTTGTAAAGGAACAAACTTATCCTTTAATATCTAATTATATTTCTTATTGTTTTTCTCCAATTTTTTCTTTATTTTTATCTTTGTTAATTTGATTGTCTATGCCTGTTTTAATTAAAATGCTTTCTTTTAATTTAGGAATTTTATTTTTTTTATGTTGTACTAGTTTAGGGGTTTATACAGTTATAGTGGCTGGTTGATCTTCTAATTCTAATTATGCTTTGTTGGGGGCGTTACGGGCTGTTGCTCAAACAGTGTCTTATGAAGTTAGTTTAGCTCTTATTTTATTATCTTTTGTATTTTTAATTAATAATTATAATTTTTTAAGTTTTTTTTATTATCAAAAATTTATTTGATTTTTTTTTATTATGTTGCCTTTAGTGTTGGTTTGATTAAGAATTTCTATGGCTGAAACTAATCGTACTCCTTTTGATTTTGCTGAAGGAGAATCAGAATTAGTATCGGGATTTAATGTAGAATATAGAAGAAGAGGGTTTGCTTTAATTTTTATGTCAGAATATTCAAGAATTTTATTTATAAGTATATTATTTGTTGTTATATTTTTAGGCTCTGATATGTTAAATATTATGTTTTATGGTAAGTTAATTTTTATTGGATTTTTATTTATTTGAGTTCGAGGTACATTACCTCGATTTCGGTATGATAAGTTAATATATTTAGCTTGAAAAAATTTTTTACCTTTTTCTTTAAATTATTTATTTTTTATTATTGGTTTAAAATTTTTATTAATTTTTATTTTATATAATTTATTTTAGTAAGGTTAATAGAAAAATATATTTCTATCTTATGTTTTCAAAACATATGCTTATTCAAGCTCATTAGCCAATTAATTAAATTATCTCATCATTTTGTAACAATTGGGTTAATAATAAAATATGAAAAATAAACTACAGTTAAGATTTGTCCTGTTAAAATGTAAGGATCTTCTACAGGTCGGGCTCCAATTCATGTTAATAAAATTACTGTTGTTACTATTGTTCAAAATAGTATTTTATTAATAGGATAAAATTGATTTCCTTGGAATTTTCTATTATGGGCTAAAGGTATAAAGAATAAAATGGCAATTGAAAATACAAGTGCTATGACTCCTCCTAGTTTATTAGGAATTGATCGAAGAATAGCATATGCGAATAAAAAATATCATTCTGGTTGAATGTGAATTGGTGTTACTAAAGGATTTGCTGGAATAAAATTATCTGGATCTCCTAATAAATATGGGTTTCTTAAAGTTAATAAAATTAATAATATTAATATTACAATAAAACCAAATACATCCTTAAAAGTAAAATATGGGTGAAATGGAATCTTATCAATATTTGAGTTTAATCCTATTGGATTATTTGATCCTGTTTGATGTAAAAATAATAGATGAATCAATACTATTGCTAGTACAATAAATGGAAAAATAAAATGAAAAGTAAAAAATCGAGTTAGTGTTGCGTTATCAACAGCAAACCCTCCTCAGATTCATTGAACTAATGTCGTTCCTAAGTAAGGAATTGCGGATAAAAGATTAGTAATTACTGTTGCTCCTCAAAAAGATATTTGTCCTCATGGTAATACATATCCTATAAAAGCAGTTCCTATCACTAAAAATAAAATGATTGTTCCTACAGTTCAAGTTGGTACATATAAATAAGAATTATAATAAATTCCTCGTCCTACGTGTAGATAAATACAAATAAAAAAAAATGAGGCTCCATTTGCGTGTAAAGTTCGTAATAATCAACCATAGTTTATATCTCGGCAAATATGATTAACACTATTAAATGCTATATTAATATCTGCTGTGTAGTGTATAGCTAAAAAAAGTCCAGTTAAAATTTGAATAATTAAACAAAGACCTAATAAAGACCCAAAGTTTCATCAAGCTGAAATATTAATGGGCGCGGGTAAATCTACTAATGCATTATTTGCAATTTTAAATAAAGGATGTTTAAGTCGAAATGCTTTTGACATTTGTTTAATTTATTATTCGTAAAGGTCCGAAAAATAAATTAGTAATTTTTACAATAGCAATTATTGTGATTAAAAGATAATTAACAATTAAAATTGTTGTAAAATTTGTTGGGTAGTTGTATAATTTATATAAAGATGTTGTATTTTCTGGTAAAAAAGAAATTAAATCATTTATATTTATTATTTCTGTGTTTATAAATATATTATAAATATATGTTTTATCGATTAAGAAAATAATAAATATTCTAATTAATAAATATAGTATTGTATTTAGAAATAATTTAGTAGAGAATGAAAATATTTCATTTGATGCTAAAGAAGTTGTATAAATAAATAAAACTAATATACCCCCTAGAAAAATCAAAAATAAAATATAAGAAAATCAAAAAGTTTTTGCAATTATTCCTGTTAGTAAAGATATTAATATTGTTTGAATTAATAATATTAGTCCTATTGCTAATGGGTGGTTTATTTGTAAAAAAATAAATCTAGAGATTATTAGTATTCTGTATAAAATTAATTGTATAATATCAAGAAATAGTTTAATTAAAATATTAATTTTGGAGATTAATGATAAAGATATTTTCTTTTTTCTTGAAGTTTTAAAAGAAAAATCTTATTTTTGGTTTACAAGACCAATGTTTTTGTTAAACTATTAAAACTAATGATAATATTTATTTATATGAGTCTTCCTGTAATTTTATATGTTGTTGGTATTATTTGTTTTGTTTTAAATCGAAAACATTTACTTTCTATATTATTAAGATTAGAATATATTGTTATTTGTTTATTTTTTATTATTTTTATTTATTTAATGTATATAAATTTTGAAATATATTTTACTATAATATTTTTAAGATTTAGTGTTTGTGAAGGAGCTTTAGGTTTATCAATTCTAGTTTCTTTAGTTCGTACTCATGGTAATGATTATTTTCAGTCTTTTAATATTTTATAATGATAAAAATTTTATTTTTTATTTTATTTATTATTCCTTTATGTTTTATAAAAAATATGTTTTGAATGGTTCAAGGTTTATTAATCATATTAAGTTTTATTTATATTTTAATAAATAATTTAGATAATTATTTTATAAATATTTCTTATTTTATAGGAAATGATGTTTTATCATATGGTTTAATTTTGTTAAGAATTTGAATTTGTATATTAATAATGATGGCAAGAGGTTTAGTTTATAAAATAAATAATTTTATTAATTTATTTATAATTAATTTATTGTTTTTATTATTATTTTTATACTTAAGTTTTAGAAGTATAAATTTATTTTCATTTTATTTATTTTTTGAAAGTAGATTAATTCCTACGTTATTTTTAATTTTAGGTTGAGGATATCAGCCTGAACGATTACAGGCTGGAATTTATTTATTATTTTATACTTTGTTAGTATCTTTACCTATATTAATAGGAGTTATTTATTTATACAGTGATTTGGGTACTATAAATTTTTATTTAATAAATAATTACTTGTTAAATTATGAGCTTTTATATTTTTGTATAATTTTAGCTTTTTTAGTTAAGCTTCCTATATTTTTAGTTCATTTATGATTACCTAAGGCTCATGTAGAAGCTCCGGTTTCTGGTTCTATAATTTTAGCTGGAATTATATTAAAATTAGGAGGTTATGGTCTTTTGCGGGTTTTACCTATTATTCAAATTTTAGGTTTAAAATTGAATTTTATTTGAGTTAGTATTAGTTTAGTTGGTTCTGTTTTAGTTAGATTAGTTTGTTTGCGGCAAGTTGATTTAAAATCTTTAATTGCTTATTCTTCTGTTGCTCATATAGGAATTGTTTTGTCTGGTCTTATAACAATAACATATTGGGGTATTTCAGGTTCTTATACTTTAATAATTGCTCATGGATTATGTTCTTCTGGTTTATTTTGTTTAGCTAATATTAGTTATGAGCGTTTAGGAAGTCGAAGTCTTTTTATTAATAAGGGTCTTTTAAATTATATACCTTCTATAAGATTATGGTGATTTCTTTTATGTGCTGGTAATATAGCTGCTCCTCCAACTTTAAATTTATTAGGAGAAATTGTTCTTTTAAATAGAATTGTTAGTTATTCTTTTTTAACTATAATTTTTTTATCTTTATTATCATTTTTTAGTGCTGTTTATACTTTGTATTTATATGCTTATAGCCAACATGGTAATTTTTTTTCTGGGACATATTCTTTTAGAAGAGGAAATTTTCGAGAATTTCTTTTAATTTTTTTACATTGATTTCCTCTTAATTTATTGATTATTAAGAGAGATTTTTGTTTATTTTGATTATATTTAAATAGTTTAAAAAAAATATTGATTTGTGGTGTCAATGATATGAAATAATTCATTTTAGATCGTGAAAAAAATATCTATTTGTTTGATTAGATTTATTTCTCTTTTTTTTTTAAGATTTTCTTTATTTATTTTTAGTTTATTTTTTATTCTAAATGAGTTAGTATATTTTTTTGAGTGAGAAATTATTTCATTAAATTCTTGTAATATTGTAATAACATTTTTGTTTGACTGAATAAGTTTATTATTTATATCTTTTGTTTTAATAATTGCTTCATTAGTTATTTTTTATAGAAAAGAATATATATCTGAAGATGTAAATATTAATCGATTTATTATATTAGTTTTAATATTTGTTTTATCAATAATAATATTAATTATTAGTCCTAATTTAATTAGAATTTTATTAGGATGAGATGGTTTAGGATTAGTTTCTTATTGTTTGGTAATTTATTTTCAAAATGTAAAATCTTATAATGCAGGTATATTAACAGCCTTATCTAATCGAATTGGGGATGTTGCTTTTTTATTAGCTATTGCTTGAATATTAAATTATGGAAGATGAAATTTTATTTTTTATTTAGAAATTATAAAAAATGATTTTTTTATAATAGTTATTGGTAGTTTAGTTGTTTTAGCGGCAATAACTAAAAGAGCTCAAATTCCTTTTTCTTCTTGACTTCCTGCAGCTATAGCTGCTCCTACTCCGGTTAGAGCTTTAGTTCATTCTTCTACTTTGGTTACTGCCGGTATTTATTTATTAATTCGATTTAATATTTTATTGGATTCTTGGTTAGGTAATTTATTGCTTTTGTTGTCTGGGTTAACAATATTTATGAGAGGATTAGGGGCAAATTTTGAGTTTGATTTAAAAAAAATTATTGCTTTATCAACTTTAAGACAATTAGGGTTAATAATAAGAATTTTGTCTATAGGTTTTTATAAATTAGCATTTTTTCATTTATTAACCCATGCGTTATTTAAGGCTTTATTATTTATATGTGCGGGTGCTATTATTCATAATATAAATAATTGTCAAGATATTCGATTAATAGGGGGTTTAAGATTACACATGCCCTATACTTCTAGTTGTTTTAATATTTCAAATTTAGCTTTATGTGGTATACCTTTTTTAGCAGGGTTTTATTCTAAGGATTTAATTTTAGAAACTGTTAGATTTAGTTCAATTAATTATTTTTCTTTTTTTTTATATTTTTTTTCTACAGGATTAACTGTGTGTTATTCTTTTCGGTTAGTTTATTATTCAATAACTGGTGATTTAAATTGTGGGTCTTTGAATTATTTAAGTGATGAAGGATGAGTAATAATGCGAGCTATAACTGGTTTATTAATTATAAGAATTATTGGGGGTAGAATATTAAATTGATTAATTTTTCCAGTTCCTTTAGTAATTGTTTTACCTTTTTTTTTAAAAATTTTAACTTTATTGGTATGTATTATAGGAGGAGTTGTGGGTTATTTAATTTCTAATGTTTCTTTATATTTTGTTAATCTTAGATTAAATAATTATTTATTTACAAGTTTTGCTGGTAGAATGTGATTTATACCTATAATTAGAACTTATGGGATTATTTATTATCCTTTTTATATTGGTAATCAAACTGTAAAAAGTTTTGATCAGGGTTGGTCAGAATATTTTGGTAGACAAAATATTTATTCTCGATTAGTATATTATTCTCAATTTAATAATATTTTGCAAAATAATAATTTAAAAATTTTTTTATTAACTTTTGTGATTTGAATTGTTATTTTAATATTTTTTATATTTTATTATTCAAATAGCTTATATTTAGAGTATGACACTGAAGATGTTAGGGAAATTGTTTTAATTTTTGAATATATTGAATTTATTTTAGTAATTTATAAAAAAAATTATTTTATTTTTACAATGAAAATGTAATGTTTTTGTTAAACTATATAAATAGAAACATAAATGGAATTTAACCATTAAAAGTAAAAGTTAGCAGCTTTTTCTTGAACTTCATGTTTCTTTAATTGGAGATTATATCTCAGTTTATTCATTAACAGTGAATTACCTCTTTTTGGTTTCAATTAATAAGAATAAGGGTAATTATACCTAAGATTAGGTCGAAACTAATTGCAATTTATCGCTTCATATTCAAGGTAGATTGAATATTCAATAATTTTTGAATGCAAATCAAATGTTATAATTAACTACAACCCTATTATTCAGTTCAATCTAGTATACCTTGGTTTCATTCATGATATAATCCAATTAAAAGAATTATTAAAAATGTAAATGAAGTAAATAATCAAACTAATATATTTGATATATTTAAAATTAAAATTATTAGGTAAATTAATGCAATTTCTACATCAAAAATTAAAAAAATAATAGTGATTAAAAAAAATCGAAGAGAAAATGGTATCCGTGAAGATGATTTTGGGTCAAATCCGCATTCAAAGGGAGATCTTTTTTCTCGGTCTGCTAATCTTTTTTTTGATAAGATAAATCCTAATATTGTCAATAATGAAGTAATAGAAATTAATATAATAGATGAGATTTCAATAATGAACATTATTTATACTATTTTATTAATAGACCTTATGATTGGAAGTCATATATACTTTATACTATATAAATAAAAATTATCTACCTCATCAGTAAATTGAAATATAAAGAAACAATCAAACAATATCTACAAAATGTCAGTATCAAGCTGCGGCTTCAAATCCAAAATGATGGTTTTTAGAAAAATGATTATTTGAGTGTCGGATTAAACAAATTAATAAAAATGTTGTTCCAATTAATACATGAAGTCCATGAAATCCTGTCGCTATAAAAAATGTTGATCCATATACAGAGTCAGCGATTGTGAATGGAGCTTCCACATATTCATATGCCTGTAAAATTGAAAAATAAATTCCTAATAAAACAGTAAAAAATAATCCCTGAAAAGCTTGAGTGTGGTTATTTTCTATTAAGGCATGGTGTGCTCATGTAACTGTTACTCCTGAAGTTAAAAGAATAGCTGTATTTAATAGAGGGATTTGAAATGGATTAAATGGGTTAATTCCTATAGGAGGTCATTGTATTCCAATTTCAATTGAAGGAGATAAACTTCTATGAAAGAATGCTCAAAAAAATGATACAAAAAATAAAACTTCTGATAAAATAAATAAAATTATTCCTCATCGTAATCCAGTCGTAACTGCTTGAGTATGAAGACCTTGAAATGTTCCTTCTCGTGTGATATCTCGTCATCATTGATAAACAGTTAAAATAGTAATAATATTCCCTAAAATAAATAAAGATGAATCAAATTTATGAAATCATTTTACTAATCCAGAAACTGTTGTTATTGCTCCAATTGATCCTATTAATGGTCAAGGGCTATAATCTACTAAATGAAATGGGTGATTTGAGTGTGTTGACATTTAATAAACTTCTCTAGAGTAAAGAGTTCTTAATACTGCGAATACATAAGATTGAATAATAGCTACTGCAGATTCAAGAGTTAATAAAGCTAATTGAGTAATTAGTAAAATATTAATTAAAATTAATGATATTGAAGGACCAGTATTTCCCAATAAGGTTAATAAAAGATGACCCGCGATTATATTTGCTGATAATCGGACTGCTAAAGTTCCAGGTCGAATAATATTTCTAATTGTTTCAATACACACTATAAATGGTATTAAAACTGCTGGTGTTCCCTGAGGAACCAGATGGGCAAATATGTGTTGAGTATGGTTTAATCACCCATAAAGTATAAATGCAATTCATAAGGGAAGAGCTAAAGAGAGAGTTAATGTTAAATGACTAGTACTAGTAAAAATATATGGAAATAATCCCATAAAATTATTAAATAGAATTATTGAAAATAAAGAAATAAAAATAAATGTTGATCCCTTATTTCTTATTGGTCCTAATAAAGTTTTAAATTCTTTATGAAGAATTAAATTTATATTATTTCAAATAATTGTATAACGAGAAGGCATAAGTCAAAAAGAACAGGGGATTAAAATAATTCCTAAAAAAGTTCTTATTCAATTTAATGAGAGATTAAAGATTCTTGAAGAAGGGTCAAAAACTGAAAATAGGTTTGTTATCATTTTCAATTTATTGATTTAACTGTAAAAAGTTTTTTTTGGTGTGAAGGAGAAGATGGAAGATATCTAAAATAATTTATAATATTAAATATAATAAAGGTTAAAAAGAAAATTAAAAATAACGTTAATCATCTAATTGGGGCTATTTGTGGAATTAAAAAATATTATAATTATAATAATTTTAGTTTGACATACTAATGTTATTTATTTAACTAATTTTTTCCATTAGAAGTAATTGCTAATTTACTATTTTATGGCCTAAGAGACCATTGCTTGCTTTCAGCCACCTAATGATTAGTTTGAGTTATTTATGATTCATTTGATAAAAATATTTGAAGGAACTCTTTCAATCACAATTGGCATAAAACTATGATTTGCACCACAAATTTCAGAACATTGTCCATAAAATAAACCAGGTCGATTGATAAAAAAATTGGTTTGATTTAATCGGCCCGGTGTTCCATCAACTTTAACCCCTAGGGCTGGCACAGTTCAAGAATGAAGAACATCTGCTGCAGTTACTAAAATTCGAATTTGAGTGTTTATAGGAAGAACAACCCGATTATCAACATCTAAAAGTCGGAATTCATCTTCCTTTAATTCGTTTGTTGGGATTATATAAGAATCAAATTCTATATTATTGTTGAAATCGGAGTATTCATAGCTTCAATATCATTGATGACCAATAGCCTTTAAGGTGATTGATGGTTCATTAATTTCATCAAGTAAATATAAAAGTCGAAGAGATGGAAAAGCAATAAATAATAAAATAATTGCTGGTAAAATTGTTCAAATTATTTCAATAGTTTGTCCATATAAAAGATAACGATTTGTAAATTTATTAAATAACAAAGTAATTATTAAATATCCCACTAAAGTAGTAATTATTACTAAAATTATTAATGCGTGATCATGAAAGAAAATTAATTGTTCTATTAAAGGAGAGGCACTATTTTGTAAATTTAAGTTAGCTCATGTTGACATTTATTCTAATAAAAGTAAAATACTTTATATATGGAGCTTAAATCCATTGCACTAATCTGCCATATTAGAATTAATTAGTTAATATAGGAAGTTCAGAATAACTGTGTTCTGCGGGAGGTGTATTTTGGTATCATTCAATAGAAGAATTTAATTGAATAGGAAAAATTACTTGACGTTGAGTTATTATACTTTCTCAAATAATATATAAAAAGAAAATAATTCCTAATAATGAAATAGAGGATCCGATTGTTGAAATTACATTTCATGCTGTATAAGCATCAGGATAATCAGAATATCGTCGAGGTATTCCAGCTAATCCTAAGAAGTGTTGAGGGAAGAAGGTTAAATTTACACCAATAAATATAATTACAAATTGACTTTTTAAAAGCTTAGTGTTTAAAGAAAGACCAGTAAAAAGAGGATATCAGTGAATAAATCCTGCTATAATTGCAAATACAGCTCCTATTGATAATACATAATGGAAATGAGCAACTACGTAATAAGTATCGTGAAGAACCACATCAATAGAAGAATTAGCTAAAACTACTCCAGTTAGTCCTCCTACTGTAAATAAAAATACAAATCCTAAAGATCATAGTGTAGTTGGTGTATAAGAAAGTTGAGTTCCATGTAAAGTTGCTAATCAACTAAAAATTTTAATTCCAGTAGGAACAGCAATAATTATTGTTGCTGAAGTAAAATAAGCTCGAGTATCAACATCTAATCCAACTGTAAATATATGATGGGCCCATACAATAAATCCTAATAATCCAATTGCTAATATAGCATAAATTATACCTAATCTACCAAAAGTTTCCTTTTTACCTGATTCGTGACTAATAATGTGAGAGATTATACCAAATCCAGGTAAAATTAAAATATATACTTCTGGGTGACCAAAGAATCAAAATAAATGTTGGTATAAAATTGGGTCTCCTCCACCGGCTGGATCAAAAAATGATGTATTAAAATTTCGATCTGTTAATAATATAGTAATTGCTCCAGCTAGCACAGGCAATGATAAAAGTAATAATACAGCAGTAATTAAAACTGATCACACAAATAAAGGTATTCGATCAAAACTAATTCCTGTTGATCGTATATTAATAATTGTTGTAATAAAATTTACTGCCCCTAAAATAGAAGAAATTCCAGCTAAATGGAGAGAAAAAATAGCTAAATCTACTGAAGCACCACCATGTGCAATAATTGAAGAAAGTGGAGGGTAAACCGTTCATCCTGTCCCAGCCCCATTTTCTACTATACTGCTTATTAATAAAAGAGTTAAAGCAGGGGGTAATAATCAAAAACTTATATTATTTATTCGAGGAAATGCTATGTCTGGAGCTCCTAATATTAAAGGAACTAATCAATTACCAAATCCTCCAATTATAATAGGTATAACTATAAAAAAAATTATAATAAAAGCATGAGCAGTTACAATAACATTATAAATTTGGTCATCACCAATTAAAGCACCCGGATGTCCTAATTCTGCTCGAATAAGAATTCTAAGAGAAGTTCCTACTATTCCAGCTCAGGCTCCAAATATAAAATATAATGTTCCAATGTCTTTGTGATTTGTTGAAAATAATCATTGTCGCAATGATTAAATGGCTGATAATAGGCGGTAAACTGTAAATTTATTTATGGGAGATTTTCCCTTTAATCACGGCTTTATAGTCAATAATGATATTAGACTGCAATTCTAAAGGAGCAAATTAATTTGCTAAGGCTTAAAAGAATTTCTTATATTTATAGCTTTGAAGGCTATTAGTTTATTTAACTTAAAGCCTTAAAGTATAATATAAATTATAGAAATTATAAATATTCCTAAAATTGAGATAGAAGAACATAATAAATAAATATTTATTGTGTTTTGATTAAACTGGTAATTTAAAATTCAATTAGTTTCATTATAATTAATTATAAATGCAGTATAACATATTCGTAAGTAGAAATATAAAGAAATTAACGCTCTAACAATTAAAATTAATATGATAAAATATTGATTTCTTATAACTAAATATTGGATAATAAATCATTTTGGGATAAATCCTAAAAATGGAGGCAATCCCCCTAAAGATAATAAATTTAAAAATATTGTAAATTTAAAAGTTTTTGAATTTAATCGTAAATAAAATAATTGATTGATATGGCTTAAATTAAATATAAAAAATAAAATAATTAACGTTAAATTTAAAAATGAATAAAAAAAGAAATAATTTATTCATAAATTTTCATTTTTTATTATTGCTATTAGTATTCATCCTATATGATTAATTGATGAATAAGCTATTAATTTAGATAAAGAGGTTTGATTAAATCCTCCAATAGCACCACAAATAGCAGATATAATAGCACAAAAAACAATTAATGGTTTATATATTACATAAGATAAAATAAAAAAAGGAGCAATTTTTTGTCAAACCATTAAAATATAAGAATTTATTCATGATAATCCTGCTATTACATTAGGAAATCAAAAATGAAAGGGTGCTGCTCCTATTTTTAATAAAACAGAACTCAAAATTAAAATTTTTGAACATATTAAAGTAATTTCTACAGTGTAGAAATTTTCAAGAAGATATAAAATGGAAGAAAAAATAAATACTGTTGAAGCCAAAGCTTGAGTTAAAAAATACTTTAAAGAAGATTCTGTTGATATTAAATTATTATCACTTATTAGGGGAATAAATGCCAATAAATTAATTTCTAATCCTATTCAAGCTCTTAATCAAGAATTTGATGAAACAGTAATTAATGTTCCTATTATTAAAATTAATAAAAATATAATTTTAAAAGAATTATTAAAAATTAAAAAGAAAAGGAGTATAACCTTTATAAATGGGGTATGAACCCAGTAGCTTAATTAGCTTATCTTTTTATATTTTGGTGTATGATGCACAAAAGTTTTTGATACTTTTAGAAATAGTTTGATTCTATTAAATATAAATTAGTAAATGAAAAATTTATTTTCATAATTTATCCTATCAAGATAACCCTTTTATCAGGCAATTTACT